ATAGAACTCAACAGTTACACCTACTTGTTCGACACTATACTTCGATTCCGCCCTTCGAAAAGGAACATCGGCTCTGACAATTCCGTCTCCGTCTACCAAAACAACWRGAAATGTTTCAAAAAAAGTAGGCATACGACGGACAAAAAGTTCACGACCTTCTTTATCTCTAAAGATAGGATGTCCTAACCACCCAACAGCTATTCCATCCCCGTTGTCCATTGAGCCTGCTCTGAACAATCCACCTTTTGCYGGATTATTACCGATGTAATCATAAAAAGCTAATTTTTCAGGAATTTTAGACCAAGCTTCGGATAAACTTTGATTTTCGGCTAGCCCAGCACCAACTCTTCGATATATTTCTTGCTGGAAGTATCCTTGATCCCATTGATAACGAGTGGGACCAAATAATTCAATGGGGGTAGTTGCTGAACCATACCACATAGTTCCAGCAACAACAAAAGCTGCAAAAAAGACAGCAGCGATACTACTGGAAAGGACGGTTTCAATATTTCCCATACGTAATCCTTTATATAGGCGTTGGGGCGGACGGACACTAAGATGAAATAGGCCCGCTAATATACCCAATGTCCCCGCTGCAATATGATGAGAGGCTATTCCACCTGGAACAAAGGGRTCAAACCCTTCCACACCCCATGCTGGATTTACAGATTGTACCTTTCCGGTTAGTCCATAAGGATCAGACACCCATATTCCAGGACCATACAATCCGGTTACATGAAAAGCGCCAAACCCAAAACAAGCCACCCCTGAGAGAAATAAATGAATTCCAAAGATCTTGGGCAAATCCAAAGAAGGTTTACCTGTACGTTCATCACAAAATATTTCKWGATCCCAATAYACCCAATGCCAGATAGCTGCCAAGAAGCACAAGCCGGAAAACACAATATGCGCTCCAGCCACACCTTCATAACTCCAAATACCCGGATTCGTTACAGTTCCTCCTGTGATACTCCAACCGCCCCATGAATTGGTTATTCCTAAACGAGTCATGAAAGGTATAACAAACATACCTTGTCTCCACATCGGATCGAGAACAGGGTCAGAGGGATCAAAAACCGCTAATTCATATAGAGCCATCGAACCAGCCCAACCAGCAACCAAAGCTGTATGCATTATATGAACAGACAGCAAACGGCCGGGATCATTCAATACGACCGTATGAACACGATACCAAGGCAAACCCATGAAAATACCCCTTTATTTATCAACGAAAAATAGACACTATGTAACTTTATTGCATTGGAAAAACCGATATTATGGACCCCACCTTTTCAGTAAATTATCTCAGAGAAAAGACTAATATTCTTTCGATTCTTTTAGTAATAATTAGTAATCATGTAACAATCCTATTTGTAATAACAATCCTATTTGTAAGAACAAAGAGAAGCAAATCTATTCTATATCCGATAAGCATCAATACGCAACGGGGGGGCTGATTCCCCTTTATTTATATTATTATTATTATTTATATTATTATATAAGTGTAAGTGACTCTATACAGATTTGTTCAGGACCTATTCGTAAGAATTTGACTTTATTCATTTTCATTTTATCTTCCCTTTTGTATTTATAAACTTCTTTTTTATTTATAAACTTATCGAATCTACGCACTTATCGACTCTCTAAAATATGATAAAATAAAGAACAATATAATAAAGACACTAAATTCCTTATTAACTTTTAACATCAAAGTGAAATTTTCATATCCATATCAAAGTAACCTAGAGTACTTAATTTTTTTCTTTCATTTAATGCCTATTGGTGTTCCAAAAGTCCCTTTTAGAAATCCTGGAGAGGACGATTCAATTTGGATTGACATATAGTACGACTTGTCAGATATATTGGACCGTATGGAATTTCCCCGTTCTCTCTCCCGATTGGGATATCCTCTGTTTTGCACCCAAAAGTTTGATTAAATTATCCAAAATTTGGAGCGTGAAATACAATGAAGTGCAATTAGATCTATCCCTTGGGGGGTATCTAAATTACTATTATCAATTAGAATAATTTATGGTTGGATTGTTTGGACCAATAAAATAAACTATCCAGGCTCCGTTTAGGAAAACCCAACTGATAATCTAGCTATGATTACTCTTTTATCATATATGATTTATAAATATCTATTTATAAATAATAAATAGGAGCAATTTCAAACTGCTAATAATAATCAATCGAATAATATGATGAATACGTTAAATACTTGGTGGAAAACGTGAAAGGAAGTGAAAAAAAAAAAACGGAAGTTGTAGCAAAAAGGTGTGGTATTGGGAGCATTTGCCCTATATATGCAAATAAAAATCAGGCAGATCTTTACCCGGAGTAGAGCACAAACCTAAAAGAATTGAAAAAGCCCATTCAGGAACAAGAAAATGACATTGTGATTTGAATTGGATTGCGATGAAAGAATACATCAATGAGAAGTTAGTTTGATAGGTTTAATAAATTACTTTTTATAGTTATCGGCAAACGGGTCAAAACTCATCTTTCTTGAAAAATGAAAGAAAATACCCTTCCTTATAAAAAAAAACTAGAAAGGACTCATTATCAAAAAAGGAAGGCTGAAATCTACACATTGATTCTTTTTTCGCGATTTTATTTGTGTTGAACCGTATGCATCAAAAGGTCCGTGTGGGGTTCCGATTAGATAGGATTTTATCCTAATCCTAATCAACCGACTTTATCGAGAAAGATTACTTTTTTTAGGTCAAGATGTTGATAGCGAGATCTCAAATCAACTTATTGCTCTTATGATATATCTCAGTATGGAAAGTGAGACCAAAGATTTGTATTTGTTTATAAACTCTCCCGGCGGATGGGTAATACCTGGAGTAGCCATTTATGATACTATGCAATTTGTGCAACCGGATGTACAGACAGTGTGCATGGGATTAGCCGCTTCAATGGGATCTTTTATCCTGGTCGGCGGAAAAATTACCAAACGTCTAGCATTCCCTCACGCTTAGCGCCAATGAGTTTTTTTTTGAACGAAAAAAGAAAACTATGTCTTCGCCATATGTATGAAATATAAATATTAAGTAATACTAGCACGACATTTCGAATTCGATATAAGAAATTTTTTTTTGTTTTTAACATTAGATTATGTATCGAAAGAGTAGTATGAAAGAAATATAAGGACGGTCCGATTTTCTCTTATCTATCGGGGGCCCATTTCAGCATCACAAATTTTTTTTTTGTTTTTACACTAGAGGGCTTTTAACATTATTTATATTATCTTTAACATTATTTATATTATCAAAGAGTACGAAAAAAACAAGATTCTATTCTTTTTTCATTATTATTATTTTTTTATTTGAAAAAAAAAAACTTTGGGATTGCTAAATCGCCGATGAAATAAAGCAACCGAACCACCATAGTATTTTAAACTCCTATTAAAGGAAGGGCGGTTATTGGATCATTTACCGAGTTAGGACTAATAGACTCTATATGTTTCTTCGATGAAAGGGTAAAAAAGGTAAATTCTATTGTGGAGCCGTGTGCAATACGCAAACAATGTCTATACGGTTGTTCAATTCTATTTTTTTTTGTCTTATTATTCTTTATCCCCTCTCTTCTCCTTATCATTATCATACGAGATGGAGTAACCATTTATTATCTTATATCATCAGGGTAATGATTCATCAACCTATTGCTGCTTTTTATGAGGCACAAATAGGAGAATTTGTCCTGGAAGCGGAAGAACTACTGAAACTGCGCGAAATCCTCACAAGAGTTTATGCACAAAGAACGGGCAAACCCTTATGGGTTGTATCGGAAGACATGGAAAGGGATGTTTTTATGTCAGCAACAGAAGCCCAAGCTCATGGAATTGTTGATCTTGTACCAGTTGCATAAAAAATAGCAAGAATTTCGCATAAATCAAAATCACAATTTGAGATTTTCTTACCAGAGTTTAATATTCTATTTAATATTCTAGTAATATTAATAGAATATACAAATAATTCATAATCATCCGAGGTTAGGATCAATCTAAACCGACCCATTATGCATACGATTCAGAATGCCAACTATTAAACAACTTATTAGGAACACAAGACAGCCAATCAGAAATGTCACCCAATCCCCCGCTCTTGGGGGATGCCCTCAGCGCCGAGGAACATGTACTAGGGTGTATGCGCGACTCGTTCAAATCGTGGGCTGGGAAAAAAGAAAGAAAACCATTTTTCCACTATCCACAATCAGTACGGATGAATAGGATAGAATAGAAGAACCTCCTGCACTATCTAAAAAAAGATCTATCATATCTTTCTATTGTGTATCAAATTTATGGTTTCCATTGCATTGGTGCAAATTCAATCATCGCAATTTCCAATTTAAAATGAGAACGAATTCCCCATTGGTATCAAATGACTATCCGTTAAACAGGGGAAATCCTTTTTAAATTAACAGGCAAAAAAATAAATTATGCCCCTACTCTTCTTGCAAGAACGGACTAACAGGGTCAGCCAATCAACTAATATTCATAATTAAATTAAATATCGTTACTGTATCTGTATAGATAATCTCATTGTTGTGAAAGATCTATTACTGGATAATTCATGGGTAGAGCCAAAAAGTGTAAACTGTACAAGTTAACAATAGCATTGATTAAATGAAGGACGGGGCTCCGGTGTATAGAGAAGACCTTACCGTTTAAAACGTAACCATAGAAACGATGGAACCCACGATTTCTTTATCCATTTCTATTCACTACTTGTTTTTATTTATTATGTTTTTGCTTGATACTGAATATCAATACAATTTTTTTTCTAGGCATTTCGCCTAGAAAAAAAAAAAAGAACAAATCGGGGTTGGGAAGGTTATAGTAGCAAAAGCCATTGGAATTATTGTTTTATACATTGGAAGAATCTGTTTTGTTATTCTACAAAAGGAGAAAAGAATAACTGAAAGAACAGAAAGAAATGAGTTATTCATCAAAGTTCCCTTTATTCAATGACCAGAATTAGACGAGGATATATAGCTCGGAGACGTAAAACAAAAATTCGTTTATTTGCCTCAAGCTTTTGCGGGTCTCATTCAAAACTTACTCGAACTATTATTCAACAAAAAATAAGAGCTTTGGTTTCGGCCCAGCGAGATAGAGATAGACAAAAAAGAAATTTTCGTCGTTTGTGGATTTCTCGAATAAATGCAGTAATTCGCACCAATAGTGTATCCTATAGTTACAGTAAATTAATAAACAATCTGTACAAGAGACAGTTGCTTCTTAATCGTAAAATACTTGCACAAATAGCTCTATTAAATAGAAATTGTCTTTATATGATTTCCAATGACATTATAAATAAAATAAATAAAAATAAGGAAATTGGAAATAAGCCAATCAAATTTGTTACATGAGGTTCCCTGGAGAACGAATTCCGGGAAAGGGAAGTAGAATAGAAATTAATATAATTAGTATAATAAAAATTAGTATAATAAAATAGGATGATAATATGATCAAGTAATCAAACTGAGCAAAAACATTCAATAAAAAAAAGATTTATTCGTCTTTCCCAATTCGTTTTTTTTTTCTTAAGACACGACAATCAAATCTGGATTTTTGAATTTTTCGAGAAAACGATTAATCTATCTTTGAGTTCGGATTAGAATTTTGATTCAATTGAAGAATAAGCCTATTTTTTTCTGATTCTAAGACCAGTAGTTCTTACAACCAATTCACTTTTTTCAAATTGTTTTTCATTATTAAGAAAGGGTAACAAAGATAAAATACGAGCTTGTTTTATAGCAAGAGTAATTAATCGTTGTTGTTTTAAAGTCAATCTATTCACCCGTCTAGACAATATTTTTCCTTGTTCACTAATAAATCGACTAATTAAACTCATGTTTCTATAATTAATTCGATTCCCCGATTGGATAGGGGGCAAACGCCTGCGAAAAGATCGCTTGGACTTGAAAAAAAGTCGCTTGGATTTATCCATGGTTTGTTTATTCCTTTTTTCATTTCCATTTCAAAAAAATCAAAAAAAAAAATCCTATTTCGTTCGCTCGGATCAAAAATTATAAAATAGGATTTTACTTGTTTATTTCTATTTAATATTTAAATAGAATATATATCCTAACATATTATATGTTTAACATATTATATGTTTAGTATGTCAGTTTTCATCTTCCTTCTAAAGGTGACCCGCAGGTGAGCGGTTCCATCTATTTCTTGATCTCCCCATGAAGTGTATGTTTGGAACAATAGGGACAGAATTTTCTCAATTCTAATCGACTGGGCGTATTGTGTCGATTCTTTTGAGTAATATATCTGGAAATGCCTGGCGATTTCTTATTACCACTGGTTGGAACACAAAGGGTACATTCCAACAAAACCCTTACTCGGACATCTTTACCTTTGGCCATGAACCTCCTTTGGGTTTTTTATTCCCTCAACTCTTCTATTTTCCGATCCGAAGTCAAGAAGAAAGGAAGGAAGGAAAAAATAGAAGTTGCTAATTCGAAAGCAAATTATGAAGGATTTCGTTGAAACGAATATAGTGCAACGAATATAGTAATAAAATTTAATAAAATAATACAATAAGTGTTAAACTGTATTTAGAGTAGAAATTTAAGATTCAAATCATAGTACAGTATTTCATTTAAGTATCTTGTATCATATTGTTGCCCTAACCGTATTTCCACTTCCGTTCTCTTAATTTAATTGGAGTTAATTTACTTGACGACTGGATTCGAGTTCCGAGTTTCGCTAAGTTTGAATCCACTTTTATTATTTCTCTTTTCTAACTTATTCTAATTAAAAATAAATAAGGGGGGGTAGTAATCACAGATATTTAATTATATCTCGAATCTTCTTCACCCCCCGGCGTTAAGAACTAAAATGAAAAAAAAGGGAATGTCAACGCATCCGGGAAAAAACGATTGATCTCTATCAATAGACCTGCTAAAGCACCGAACCATAGAGTACTTATTACTGGTGCCACGGATAGATATGTTTTTAGATCTCGCATTTGAAATCCTCCTTCGTTAGTGTAATAAATAATGTTTATTGTAATACAGAATTGAATACATATATGATCAGATATATAGGTAGTTAACGGCCACTCGTATTTGGTTTGTATCCGAAATCCCTAATTCAAATTAAAATGTACAATGGTTTGATAAATAAGATTCTTCTTTTCTTAATTAAAAAAAAAAATGAAATATGTCCCTTTCCGCCCGAGTATTTATGAAATTTAGGGTGGGTTTTCTATTTTTTTTTTTCATATTTCCATAGATTATATATATATATAGATTATATATATAAATATCGAAAATATACATAAGTTTATTGTTATTTATATGATATGGATATAAATCAAAAAGCCGAACTGGCAAGATAAGCTGTGTATATCAATAGAGAAAATGAAATAAGTATGTGGAAAAACAAGACAGGTATTCTCTACAATGACATTATAAAATAAACCAATTGAAAGGGATGTAGCGCAGCTTGGTAGCGCGTTTGTTTTGGGTACAAAATGT